ATCCTTGAAATAAACCTTGTCTAGAAAACTCTTGTCTAGATAATCCTTGTGATAATCCTTGTCTACATAAGTATTGTCTAGATAATTGTGTAGATAAGTATTGTCTCGATAAAGCTTGTCTAGAAACTTCTTGTCTAGTATACAATCCTTGAAATAAGTCTTGAAAACAATCTCCTCTGGTATATCAAATAAGTCGATCTCTTGGCTCTTATTTACTTGTAATGGCAATTTAGAAATAGAGGAGTCCTTCTTAGTTTCAGAAGAAATGTATTTATATGCTAAAAGATCATATTTATAGTTTTTCTGAAACTTAGTTTTTTGATTTCTTACTAATGAATATACTTCAGAATCATCTTGTTTTTTGGAATGAAGTAATGGGTCTTTTTCATATGAATCTCCTTTATTTAAATCGTTATTTTGAGGCGTATGGCGTCGGTTGACTTTATTTCGCCAGGTTTGTGCGCCTACTCGCTCCCAATGAACCTTAGATAAATTGTATTGAGACTGACCTCTTAACCAGTTTTTCCATGGATTCGTTCCAAAATTTCGAAGTTTCTTATGCTTTAATTCGGAATGAAATATTCCCTGTCTTTCAAAAGAATCCTTTATTGCAGTCTTAAGAAAAAAAGACGTTCCGCGATATTGAAGAACAGATCTTAACTTATCACTAACTAGGGTTTGTGATAATTTGTAAAATACATATGCTTGTGACAGGGAAGATAAATTTGGCAAGGAAGCAAATTTCGGAACAATCTGTGACTTCCGCTTATTTATATTTTTTATAGTCGAACTAAAGGTAATTCTTTTTTGATTTGTTTCAGTATTGGAAATGTCTTTCTCAAAAAATTTTTTTGTTAAATTGATTCTAGGAATCTTAATGATACATAGAAAGATATCTAGGTATATTTTGTATATTTTTTCAATGCAAATTTTTTGAAAATAATTCCATTTACTTATTAATCGAACATTTCTTCTTTTTACAATTTTCCAAATATTTTTTGGTGATTCTACATTATTATTTTGCTTTTTGTTGTTAGGACTATTATTTAGTCCTGGAGTTACTTTTTTTTTTTCTTTTGTAATTCTTTCTATTTGATTTTTTATTGTGCTTGTTCTATTAATCAGATTTTGTATTTTTTCTTCTGAATTTGTAGAAGCTGTAGATCGAATTTGACTAAATGATTCATGAATTATCTCATTGCTGATTATAGAATCTTTTTCTTTTTGAGTTTCACTCGATTCATCTACTCCTATCCCTTTCAATCTTATATTTTTTTTTATTATTTTCAAAATTGTGCTTTTTAGAACTAGAACCCTTTCTTTAAGCCGTTTTATGCTTTCTTTAAGCCGTTTTATGCTTTCTTTTGGGTTTCCTAGAACTCTAACAAAATTTTGCTTTCTTTTTTGGTTGAAAACGCTTCTTATAAGTCGAAAGGCGCTCCCTTCCAATTTTTCTGCTGCTAATCTTTGACTTTTTTTGCCTAGTTCGTTAAAAATGGGCCCCCAAAAAATGGAAAAGGAACGGTTGGGTCGGGCACCACCCCAAGGATAGTCAGCTAGTCCCCAGAAAGACCTTATAAAAGCATAATCGTTGGTTATCCTTTGTCTATCATCCGCTGTGTGCCAAGGTTTCAACTCTAAAGGCCATAAAACTTTGACCTGAAGACCGTATTCCCACCACTCTTCCGGAAAGTTGCTGATGGATATGACGCCTATAGCAAAACCGTCATCGTTGCATAAAAGATGAGTCTCGTTTTCCCAGTCCTTTCTATCCTCAGCCCACTCGGGCTGCTGCAAAAATAAGATACGACCAATATTTTTAGCTATTATCGCTAAAGGCAATGCAATATATCTTCTAAAATAGGAGTTAAAAACTAATACGATACCTCTTACTCCTAGCCCATAATAAAGCTCATTCCATGCATCTATTCCATCCATCCGGAACAGCTCTTCTTCGGGGTCTAGTTCGATTTGATCTTTTTTGATTCTTTTCCATTTTTTCCGTTCTTTCAATGCTTTGCTTTTTTTTTCGTCTATCTTCCTTTTTGTCTTCCTTTTTGTCTTCCTTTTTGTTTTTGTCTGTTCTTTCTTAGGTCCCTTAAGAGTGAAAAGGTCCCCTTTTTTGATTCCAAACCTATGCAGCAAATTTTGCATTTTCAAAACAAGGGGTTTCACTACCCTAAAAGAACTAGACAGTGTACTTTTTAAGAAGCCCAAAAAAAGAGGGGAATGCGGAAACATTTCAATCTGTCTTACAACAACTCCGTTTTTACGCCTTAGGACGCTCGCAACACCTTTGATGTCATCCTGATGCCAAAATTGGTCGCGTACCGCTCTCAAGGAGGTCCTCCACACGTCCTTATTCTCGGTTTTCCACTCGATATTGGTGATGAGGCTGCCAACGTGAACATGAGCAAGGCTTTTCTCAAAGTCAATACTATAAGGGTCTCCCCCACTCTTGATCAAATCCTTCTTAACCTTCTCATTAATCTCTTTAGCAATCTCCGGATCAATCTTATTACTATCTTTAGAAAGATTTTTGATAAGTAAATTTTGAGTATCCTGATTCAAAATAATTTCATATTTGTATTGTGCTGATATAATATCAAAGCACTCATTATCTCCCCGCTTGGTCACAAAGGGTTCGCCCAGGTCGTATGCGACCTCGCGGAGTAATACGTATGACCAGCGAGGGACGCGTTGACCGATGTGCGCTCGTCCCACACTTTCTCCCACTTTATAAGTCCTTAGTTGCTTTAGCTTTTTTAGTTTTCGCTGGTTCCAATCAATGCCTCCCCCCCCTTTTTCCCAAGGCTTAGAAAAAAATTTTGCCAAAGGATTATAATATAATTTTCCTTCTGCTCTTAGTTTTAGTGTTTTACTTTTTAGTATCGCGAACATTCTCTCTTCAAATTTTGGGGACTCGAAAATGAAACCTGGCAAAAGGGTCTCATGAATTTGATTTAGAGCAAGGATTTGCTTAAGTTGAGATTCTGTAGGTTCATCGTCGATTCTTTCACGAGATTTTGTAGTTCCATTTTTTTTTCTTCGACGAGATTGCATTGCATTCTTTTTTCTTCGACGAGATTGCATTGCATTCTTTTTTCTTCCACTAGATTTACGAGATTTAATTACATTGTAGACTTTTTCACGAAATTCACCCAATTGAAGAAGTGCCCTTTCTTCGCTTAGACGTGCTTCTTCGCGTAGACGTGCTTCTTCGCGTAGACGTGCTTCTTCGCGTAGACGTGCCTCTTCTTCCCTTTTCTCCTGTTCTTTGCTTTTCGGTGCCTTTTCTTCGCTTTTCTCCTTTTCTTCGCTTTTCTCCTTTTCTTCGCTTTTCTCCTTTTCTTCGCTTTTCTCCTTTTCTTCGCTTTTCTCCTTTTCTTCGGGATCCTCGATTACTTTTCTAAACTTTTTGATTCTTCCACGAGAGGGCCCATTCAACAAAGGATCATACCTTTTTGGTAGGCAGAGGCAGGTTTCGTTCATTTTCTCAATACAAACCCGAGTCCTTTTGTCGAGTATATCTAGAAAAAGAAATCCCGTGTCTAGAGCCTCAATTCTCTTTAGAAACTCGTTATTTAAGTTGTTTTGTCTTTGTTTGTTCTTATAAAGCCAATCTTTGTCTAGTTTATCAAAGGAGAGTCTTTCTACTGTGGACGAAGATATCATCCCTTTCGTCAGTTCCTTAAAACTAGAAAAACTTGGAGGATCTGTAAAAGATATTCTTTTTTTTCCATCACTTCGGCATGTATCAAAAAAATATTGTGAAGCTTCCTTTCTTACAGCCCCAAAAAAGTGTTGATTGCTTATGTATCGTACTGGACGAGTCCATTGAAACTGAAAAAAATCGGCCGCTAAAATGCCTTCCACCACTATGGGTGCTTTTTGATCTTTTTCTTCATCCAGATCCGCTCCCAAACGCGTGGGAGGAATTTCTTCTTTGAATAGCACTTTTTTTCGTGCAATCTCCTCTTTCTTTTCCTCTTTCTTTTCCTCTTCCTTTTCCTCGTCCTCGTCCTCGTCCTCGTCCTCCCAGTAAGTGTCAGCTTCTCGGCCTTGTCTGGCTAACCAATTTGGTTGCAGTTGTGGGGCTTGGACGCTTGTCAGTGGATGTGGAAAAATGAATAAAGGTATTCTGCCTAAATAGTAGGCACAGGTAACAAATAAGAAAATATTCACGAACCGACCCGTGTTTCTCCTCAAGTTTATTAACAGCAAGTACTGAATTTCTGACACAACCCACTGAAAGGTTCGCATAAGGAATTCAAATTCTTCCCCAAGGGACCTAACAAGGTACTGATAAATCTTCTTTTTGTATTTATTCAATTCTGACTTAATGGACTTATTCAATTCTGACACACGGTACTGAAAGTGTGAAAAACGGACCTGAAATTTTGCCCCAAGGTACTTATAAATATACTTATCCAATGCGGACACAAGTTCCTTCTTAGATCTACTCAAAAGATAGATCCGTATCCAGTCGAATAATCTTTTCGTGAATAAAAGGAAACAAATGTGACCAATTAACCAACCAACAAAACTACTTGTTACAAATAACATCTTGTTGTTGCATCGAAACATATAAACATTGACTAATCTGGCTAACGTTGAATTTGGTAAAAGGATCTGGTTGGCTAATTGAAAAATGAAAGTATTCAGGAAAATGAGGAAATTGCTTCTGGTACTGGTAGTGATAGTATAGTCCCAATTGTCGGCTGCGAAATAAAGCAAAAGATACGGTAGAAATAGTACAGCTAGTATATGAGGTGTCCACAATAGTAGATGCAGAGGCCTATTATAGATCGACATGAACCTCACGAGCTGGCCCATAATCAAACCAGTTATTGCTGCTGCCTTCTGCTCGGGTTCTTCAACGAAAAGGAAGAGATAAGCGGGCCTTATGGAGAATGTAGTTAGAAATCCATAATAGAGTCCGACCCCAACGACCGAATTGGTTATCTTCATACACAAGCTTACAAACGATTGAAATAGCA